CAAAGACACATTTACTTGATAAATTACAAGGCCAATGTGGCAGGCATATACCTACATAGACTAATCAAGAGTTCAAGTCACACACTCCCATAATCCATTTGATTTTCTCTTTAGCGAATTCCCTCCAACCCCCATTTGATAGAAATAGTTGAAGGGAAATATCCAAACACATGTCTTAATAATTTTCAATAATCCATGCTTAATAGCAATGAAATACTATTATTCCTTCTCCAAAAGATAAATGATTTTTTGTTCGACTATTATTTTCTATAAAGGTCCAGAAATGCCCTGTTTACGTATCATTAGAAAGTGCATTAACATAAATACAGCAGTAAGAAGCGGCAACACAAAAGTGTGTAAACTATAAAAACGAGTCAAAGTGGACTGTCCCACACTAGCACTTCCGCGCAACAACTCTACCAAGGGTGATCCTATTACAGGAATAGCGTCAGGTACACCTGTTACAATTTTCACTGCCCAATAACCAATTTGGTCCCAAGGTAAGGAATAACCAGTTACACCAAACGATGCGGTTAATACACCCAGAACCACACCTGTAACCCAAGTTAATTCACGAGGTTTTTTAAACCCACCGGTGAGATACACACGAAATACATGAAGAATCATCATTAGAACCATCATACTGGCCGACCATCGATGAACTGAGCGGATTAGCCAACCAAAATTAGCTTCAGTCATTATGTATTGAACAGAAGCAAAAGCCTCAGTAACGGTCGGACGATAGTAAAAAGTCATAGCAAATCCCGTAGCTACTTGTACTAAAAAACAAGTAAGCGTAATTCCCCCTAAACAATAAAAAATATTAACGTGTGGCGGGACATATTTACTAGTTATATCATCTGCAATCGCCTGAATCTCAAGACGTTCTTCGAACCAATCATAGACTTTATTGAGATAGGCGGAATTCCCCCTCTGAGAGCTATAAACGAGACTTTCATCTCATATAGCTCAAGCAAAAACACCCAAAGACTCGTTCTAATAGAATAGAGATGGAATAGAAAGTTTGAAACTTTTTTATTTTGAATCAAACTCTGAGGGTATGAAAGAAGAAAAACCCGAAAGCTCTTCTGTGTTTGGGGCGATAATACCAAAATCTCAAGTTGGCTCAGTCCTCTTTATGTTGATCCTTCCAGGCCTCTTGAATCGTCTCTTTTCCTATTTCATTTTTTTTATTGTTGATAGAAATTCTCTTGTTAAGAACCCTATGAATTTATTAAAACCTCAGATTCATACTATAACCGTGATGATTCAATGATAAAAATTTTAAGTTAATCAAGGATTCCCCGAGTAAGAACCCCCCGGCCATCACTTAATTCCATGAATAGAATTCCATGAATAGAACTAAATATAATTATAATAACCAATAATTCAAAGAAAATTTTTTACTTTTGTCAAAATCGAAATAGACGAAAAATCGTGCGATTTTGTAATTTCGAAGTCTTTGAAAATTTTTTTGAGTCCGGATACAATATGAGGTCTAAACATTAAGTATGAATCATAGTTCAAATATTTCTTAATCTATTTCGTATATTCCGTGTTCCAGCTATTATAATAATAATAAATATCCGACGAAGTAGAACCACCTCTATCAAGCAAGATGACAGACCCATTATCTGTACTATCAATAGGATCAATTCTAACAAGTCACACACTCATATTCCGGAAATTAAAAAAAAACAAAGAAATTTCGCGATCGAACTCCCAAAATACAACGGGCTCAAAATATGAGCTCTAAATAATTAGGATTCTTTTTGTAATCAAAAGTTAGGCCTTACAGGTTCTTATAGATTTAATTCATTAAGATTCCATCCAATAAAACGGAAGAATTATAAATCTCTAAAATAATAGATAGAAATATCGCAAATAGAGCCATTGCGATACCCATTAAAGGAGTTGTTCCCCACCCCGGAGCTACTTTACCATATTCCGAATTCAATGGTTTTAATAAACTACCTACATTAGTTTGTCTTGGACCAGATTTAGAACTGTTATCAACAGTTTGTGTAGCCATAAATCCTATTTGTATTCATTTTCATTACGATTAGTTGACTTTGTATACCATTCCGTTGTAAATGTAAATAAAGGATCTTAGGCTAGATCCGTTGGGGTCTTGAAATTATAGAATAATAATAATGGAAACAGCAACCCTAGTAGCCATCTTTATATCTGGTTTACTTGTCAGTTTTACTGGGTATGCCTTATATACCGCTTTTGGGCAACCTTCTCAACAACTAAGGGATCCATTTGAAGAACATGGGGACTAATTGAAGTAATAAGCCTCCCAATATTGGGGAGGCTTATTACTTCAATTGAGATAATGAAAAATAATTTTATTTTTTAGTTGGAACTTTAGGAGGTTCTCGAAAAAAGATAGCGAAAAAAATGATCCCTAGAGTCGAGACTAAGAGGAATGTATAAACTAGTGCTTCCATAGATTCGATCGAGGTTTACAATTATAGCTTCCATACCTGTTTGTTTCTTTGTTTTTTTCTTTGAGGAATTATCTCCCGACTTAAAGAATAAAAGAATAAATTAAAAAGAATAAATTAAAGAGAAAGAGTAAAAAAAAAGTGATGATCCAAATCAAGATTTATTTTCTCTGGTACCGTACCCTATAACAATAACAAAAACCTATTTCAAAAAAAAATCGAGGCGTAAAGATATCAAAGTGGTGTTCAATCAGACTGCTTGTCTTTTTGTAGTTGGATCTCCAAGTTTTTGGAATGCTCCAAATTCTACTTGAGCATCCAAATCTGGGTCAATACCAGCAAAAACATCTCTGAACAAGGTTCTAGCACCATGCCAAATATGTCCGAAGAAGAAGAGTAAAGCAAATGAAGCATGTCCAAAAGTAAACCAACCCCTTGGGCTGCTACGAAAAACGCCATCCGATTTCAACGTAGCACGATCTAGTTCAAAAATTTCCCCCAATTGAGCGCGTCTAGCATATTTTTTTACAGTAGCAGGATCACTATAACTAACTCCATTAAGTTCGCCACCGTAGAACTCAACAGTTACACCGACTTGTTCAACACTATACTTTGATTCCGCTCTTCTAAAAGGCACATCCGCTCTAACAATTCCCTCACCATCTACTAAAACAACCGGAAATGTTTCAAAAAAAGTAGGCATACGACGTACAAAAAGCTCCCGCCCTTCTTTATCTCGAAAGATGGGGTGTCCTAACCATCCAACAGCTATCCCATCCCCGTTATCCATTGAGCCCGCCCTAAATAATCCCCCTTTTGCCGGATTATTTCCAATGTAATCATAAAAAGCTAATTTTTCAGGAATTTTAGACCATACTTCTGATAAACTTTGATTTTCGGCTAGTCCAGCACTAACCCTTCGATATATCTCTTGCTGAAAGTATCCCTGATCCCATTGATAACGAGTGGGCCCAAATAATTCGATCGGAGTAGTTGCGGAACCATACCACATAGTTCCGGCAACAACAAAAGCTGCAAAAAAGACAGCAGCAATGCTACTTGAAAGAACGGTTTCAATATTTCCCATACGCAATCCTTTGTATAGACGTTGTGGCGGGCGAACGCTAAGGTGGAATAACCCCGCTAATATGCCCAACGTACCTGCTGCAATGTGATGAGAAGCTATTCCTCCCGGAACAAAAGGATCAAAACCTTCCACACCCCATGCCGGGTTTACGGGTTGTACTTTTCCCGTTAGCCCATAGGGATCTGACACCCATATTCCAGGACCATAAGAGCCCGTTACATGAAATGCACCAAAACCAAAGCAAGCCACTCCTGAAAGAAATAAATGAATTCCAAAAATCTTGGGCAAATCCAAAGAAGGTTTTCCTGTGCGTTCGTCGGAAAATATTTCTAGATCCCAGTATACCCAATGCCAGATAGCTGCCAAAAAGCATAAACCAGAAAACCCAATATGTGCACCAGCTACGCCTTCATAACTCCAAATACCCGGATTTGTTGCAGTACCTCCTGTGATACTCCAACCACCCCACGAATTGGTAATTCCTAAACGAGTCATAAATGGTATAACAAACATACCCTGTCTCCACATTGGATCAAGAACGGGGTCAGAGGGATCAAAAACTGCTAATTCATACAGAGCCATCGAACCGGCCCAACCAGCAACCAGAGCTGTATGCATTATATGAACAGAAATCAACCGGCCGGGATCATTCAATACAACGGTATGAACACGATACCAAGGCAAACCCATGGAAATACCCCTTTATCAAAGATAAATAGACACTATGTAACTTTATTGCATTAGAAAAGACTGGAATTCTATATACCTCCCTTATTCAGTGGATTATTTCTGAACAAGGGCTAATTTTTGTTCTATTCGGTTGGTAATAAAATAATGGAAGAACTTTGTTTGTAGGAACAAGGCTAAACAGATTTATTCTATACTCAATAAGTACTAATACGCAATGGGGGGTTAATACCAAGTTCTCGGAAGGAATGTGTACATACTTATTTCATCATTCTATTCGTAAAAATTTGACGTTATTCATTCAGTTTTTCATTATGATTTTTTCGAATATATAGATAAAATAAATACGAGATAAAAATCAATATATATATATTATAAAGATAATAAAAAATAAAATCATTTTGTTACGTTTCCCCATCAAAGTGAAATATAGTACTTAGTTCTTTTTTCTTTTATTTAATGCCTATTGGTGTTCCAAAAGTACCTTTCCGAGGTCCGGGAGAGGACGATCCATCTTGGGTTGACGTATAGTGCGACTTGTCAGACATATTGGGTCATATGGGATTTTTTCCCGTTTTCTCCCCCGATCGAGATACCCCCTGTTTCGCCCAAGAAAGATTCGGTAAATAGTTAGAAATTTGGAGCGTGAAGTTCAATTAGATTTAGATACGTTTTAGGGGATTCAGATTACATTGCTTCGAATAATTTATGGTTGACTTGGTTGGACTAAAAAATGAAGTATCCAGGCTCTGTTTAGAAAAAACCAATTGATTGGTAATATATCTATGATTCCTTTCTATGATTCCTAGTTTTAGAATAAAAGATTCCTAGTTGGTTTATTTGTCAAAGGAGTTAGTGTTACTAACAATTTGGTAAGAAGGTATGAAAAATATTCGGGGCAGAAAGTGATAATAAAAAGAAACGGTAATGGAGATCTTTGTCCTATGCGTACAAAAAAAACTCGGGCAAATCTTTACCCAGAGTAGAGCATAAACCTAACAAGATGAAAGAAACCCAATCAGTAACAAGAAAATACCATCGTGATTTGGGTTGAATCTCGATGAAACAATACATCAATGAGGAGTTAATTCAATGAGTTTAGTAACGTTTTTTTTTCATTTTATTATTCTATATTTTTTCATTTTATTATTGTATATATTAAAAGTATATATTAAAATATTCTATTAAATATAATATTAAATATATTATTATTATTATTATTAATAAATATATTATTATTATTAAAAAATTGAAATTAAAGTAAAAACGAAATAATCAAATAAAATTTATAAAATTGAAATTAAAGTAGTGAGCCTATAATACTATTGAAAATACTATTGAAGAAGAAAAGCCCTTTCGTGAGAAGACAGAAAGAGCCTGGTATGTTATGAGAAAAGAACGAGGACAGGAATCTATACATTGATTACATTAATTCTTTTTTTCGCAATTTTTTTGAACCGTATGCATCAAAAGGTGCATGTACGGTTTCTAAGGGATACACTTGGACCCTAATCAACCGACTTTATCGAGAAAGATTACTTTTTTTAGGCCAAGCGGTTGATAGCGAGATCTCAAATCAACTTATTGGTCTTATGGTATATCTCAGTATTGAAAATGATAACGAAAATATGTATTTGTATATAAACTCTCCTGGGGGCTGGGTAATACCCGGAGTAGCTATTTATGATACTATGCAATTTGTGCGTCCAGAGATCCACACAATATGCATGGGGTTAGCCGCCTCAATGGGATCTTTTATCTTGGTCGGAGGAGAAATTACCAAACGTTTAGCATTCCCGCACGCTTGGCGCCAATGGTTTTTTTGAGACAAAAAAATAAAAAAGAAGACTATGCCTTCGCCCTATGAAATATGAATAGTAAGTAACAATAGACTATTAAGTAATAGTAGCATGGCACTTCGAATTCGATATGATAAATTTTTGCATTGTCAAAAAACAAAAAATTAGATTGTGTATCGAGAGGGTAGTATGAAAGAAATACAAGGATATTTCCGATTTTCTCTTATTTATCGGGCGTCCGGTTTAGCGTCACAAGCTCTTTTCTTTTTGGCTCTTAACACTATTTATATTTAGGTAAAGAGTAGGAAAAAACAAGATTTTTCATTTTTAGTTATTTTTATTTGATTTGATCAAAAAGAAACTTTGGGATTGCTGAATTACAGACAAAAAAATTAATATATTCTATTAAGGCAACGGAGCCATCATAGTATTTTAAACTATTACAAAAAAGAAGGGTGGTATTTTGATCATTTGACCATCTGGGTCTAATATATTCGTCTCTTTCTTTAATGGCACGGAGAGGTCAATTTGAGTATAGAGCCGTATGCATATCCAATGCACAAAAGATGCCCGTACGGTTATTTATTATTTAATTCTATCTTTCTTCTATTCTTTGTTATTTTTCTTGACTTCATCATCATCCCACGAGATAGAGGGACGTTATATCATCAGGGTAATGATCCATCAACCTGCCAGTTCGTTTTATGAGGCACAAACGGGAGAATTTATCCTGGAAGCGGAAGAGCTACTAAAACTGCGCGAAACCCTCACAAGGGTTTATGTACAAAGAACAGGCAAACCCTTATGGGTTGTATCTGAAGACATGGAAAGAGATGTTTTTATGTCTGCAACAGAAGCACAAGCTTATGGAATTATCGATCTTGTAGCGGTGGTTGAATGAAAATAACATGCATTTCACGCAAATCTATGATTTGCGATTTTGTCTCTGCGTTTATTTAAAGCAATTCATAATCATCCGGTTAGGATCAATCTAAACCAGTCCATTATGTATAGTATACAATTAAGTATGCCAACTATTAAACAACTTATTAGAAATACAAGACAGCCAATAAGAAAGGTCACGAAATCCCCCGCTCTTCGGGGATGCCCTCAGCGTCGAGGAACATGTACTCGGGTGTATGCGCGACTCGTTTAGATCATATCATGATCTGGCACAAAAGCCATTTCCAGTATCAATGATCGGCAACAGCGGATAAGATAGAACAGAAGCAAAGACTACATTCACTATATAAAATAAAATAAATCTATCTTATCCCCCCATTGGATTATGATTATGGATGAATTTTATGGTTTCTCTCGATCCAAATCCAATCAAGATGAGAAGCAATTTTCCATTGGTAACAAAAAGTTATCCACTAAGCGGAGAAAAGCTTATAAAAAAAAAATTGGATTCCTACTCTGGCAAGAACGGAAGAAGAGGGTCAGCTACCCAGCTAATTTTCATAATTAAATACCGTTACTGTATAGCTAAATCTCGTTGTGAAAGACCTATTACTAGATAATTCATAGGTAGAGCCAAAAAGGATGAACTATACAAGTTACCAATAACGTTGATTCAATGAAGGAAAGGCTCCGGTGTATAGAGAAGACCTCAGCGTTTAAAAAGGCACCATAGAAACGATGGAACCCACTATTTATTTCTCTTTATCTATTTATCGTTTTTATTTACTCTATTTTTTACATTTATCGCAGAATACAATTTCTTGTTTCACAGTGAAATGCCTAAAAAAATCGTGGTTGGGAAGGTTATAGCAGCCAAAGCCAGTGGAATTTTTAGTTTATACATTGGAAACATCCGTTTTGTTATTACTTAATTAGGAAAGGGTAAAAGACTAACTGAAAGAAAAGAAATCAATTAGTTATTCGTCAAAGTTTCATCTATTCAATGACTAGAATTAGACGGGGATATATAGCTCGTAGACGTAGAACAAAAATTCGTTTATTTGCGTCAAGCTTTCGGGGGGCACATTCAAGACTTACTCGAACTATTACTCAACAGAAAATAAGAGCTTTAGTTTCGGCTCATCGAGATCGGGATAATAAAAAAAGAAATTTTCGTCGTTTGTGGATCATTCGGATAAACGCAGCTATTCGCGAAAGGTTCGTATCCTATAGTTATAGTACATTAATACATAATTTGCATAAGGGGCAGTTACTTATTAATCGTAAAATACTTGCACAAATAGCTATATTAAATAAGAATTGTTTTTCTATGATTTCGAATGAGATAATAAAAGAAGTAGATTATAAAAAATCTACCGAAACAATTTAAACGGAGTTTCCCGGAGTTTCTTCCCCGGGAAGGTAGAATCCAAATTCCTATGATAAAATATGATTAAAGTAGTCAAAATAAAAGAACGCATTCAATAAAAAAAAGCTTTCGCCTATTTGTTTTTTTCTTACCACATGATAATCAAATCTAGATTATCGAAAAAACACGAATCTGCGTTTGAGTTCAGATTTTTTAAAAATTATGATGAGTCAATTGAAGAAAGATTAAGCCTATTTATTTCTGATTCGAAGACCAGTAGTTCTAGCAACGGACCCGTCCGTTCTTTCAAATTGTTTCTCATTATTCAGAAAGGGTAACAAAGATAAAATACGAGCTTGTTTTATAGCAATAGTTATTAATCGTTGTTGTTTCAAGGTCAATTTATTCACCCGTCTAGATAATATTTTCCCTTGTTCACTAATAAATCGACTAATTAAACTCATGTTTCTATAATCAATTCGATCCCCCGATTGAATCGGGGGCAAACGCCTACGAAAAGATTGCTTGGATTTAAGAAAAGATCGCTTGGATTTATCCATGGTTTGTTTGTTTTTGTTTATTACGTATCTCGAAAATCCTATTTATTAATTCTAATTCATTTTTAAATGAAAGCTACTCTAATTAAAATTCAATTTAGTTATTTTAGATTCCCTTCAGTGAAAGAGTATCATACAGAGACTAAGTTCAATCTGTTTCTTTATCGTCTCATGAATCGTATGCTTGTAGCAATAAAGGCATAATTCGAATCGATTAACCGTATTACGTTAGTTCTTTTGAATAGAAATATTGGCTAATATCCTATAACACTTTTTCGAACACAACTCTTACATTCCATTCCATTCCAAAATCGCCGTTACTCATACATCTTTACCCTCGTTTACTTTCGATTTTTTAATTATTAATATTTGGATTCCAAACGAAGAAGAAACGAAGGAAAAAATCGAAGTTAATAACATCAAATCCAATTGTAACAACTATATCTATATATCTATATATATCTATATATAGTAAATCAAACTAGTTTTCATTTAAATATCTTGGTTCGAAAAGTAAGTATAAGTAATAGTAAAATAATAAGTAATACAAAAATTTCTAAGCGCTATTTGAAATCGAAGTACAGTCTAGTTTTCATTTAAATACCTTGGTTCGAATAACCGTTCCTTATATTCTGCGCAGTTTCGATTCTAAGCCTATCTCTCTCTATAATTAATATGCATTTAGATTTCATTTCATTCGAGAATTCGAACTTGAGATCGAGTCTCGTAGATGTTGAATCTACTTTTATTTTGTTTTTTATCTTTCCTTATTCAAAAAAAGGGTAAAGAAGATTAAAAATACAATCAAATAAAGCAGAAAAGAGAAGAAGGGCGGTTAGTCACGGATATTTGATTGTATCTTTAATCTTAAACTATAATGAAAAAAAGGGGAATGTTAACGCATCCGGAAAAAAACGATTAATCTCTATCAATAGACCTGCTAAAGCTACGAACCAAAGTGTACTTAGTACTGGTGCCACGGAGAGATATGTTTTTAAATCTCGCATTGAAAAACCTCCCTTTTTGTTTTATTTATTGTAATTGTAATACAGAAAATCAAAAAAAAGCTAATGCATATATGATTAGACGCATATGTAGTTAAGGACCGGTTAAAGTTAGACACCCAATCCTTAACTAAAATTGAATTG